CCTGAACTACTTCTTCTGTATCGGGGATCGTCGAAATAAGCAAGAATACTATTTCTACGTAAAATCCCATTTATGGGTATTTCAATCGAGATACCAGAACGGGGCATTAGTTCTTTCTCCCGTTCTTGATCATATTGGAATGGGATGATGAATCTATTTCTTCGCCTTTTCGCCAATAAATCAGAATTCTCGTGGAGAATGGCAGGATATAGGAAATTCCAATGACCATTAGATATGATTCGATCAGGTCCTGAATAATCAAGAATCCCCTTCCCTTTTTTACTGGAAGGATCCGAACTAAACAATTTGTGTCTCACTCGATCATTAGTCACTGAGAGGTCAGAAATATATCTCCGTTCGACAGAAAGAGAATGAACATTCATTTGATCTTGATCCTTGTGGAGCGAAAAAGTGACTATACTGGATCTGCACGGACCTCCTGATAATATCCATAAATGACTTGTTTTTGGTAAGAGATGAACATTACCATATCTATATTCAGGCGCATGGTACACATCGGTACTCCAGTGCATTTCTCCCTCTGAGTCAGAATAAATATGTTTTCGAACCCTCTCTTTAAAATTGAAAGTGGATGTTCCAGCGCGAATCTCAGCAATCACTTGTTCTGATTCTACATATTGATCGTTTTGAACTAAAAGAAAACTTTTTGGTGGAATATTCACATTATGTAGAATATCTTGACTCTCAATAGTTACATACAGGTCTATATAACATAGAAAAGCAGGATGTCCATGACGTGTACGTGTGGGATGAACCAAATCCTCATTGAATTTGATTTTTCCATTAGAAGGAGCTCGTACATGTTCTGCAGTACCACCTGTAAATACTCCACCGGTATGAAAAGTTCTTAATGTTAGTTGAGTCCCTGGTTCCCCAATTGATTGACCTGCAATAATACCTACTGCTTCTCCCAATTCGACCAGGTCGCCATGAGTGGGACTCCGACCATAACATAATCTACAGATCCAAGATGTACTCCTGCAAATAAAGGGGGTTCGAATATATATTGATTGTGCTCGAAAGGTTATGAATCGATTGACAAGTCCAATACCAATATCTTGATTTCGAGTGGCAATGCATCGTAGACCCATATATATATCGTCTGCTAATACACGACCAATTAGTGTTTGGATCAAAATTTTTTCCGCCATCCCATTTCGAGGACTCACGGAAATACCTCGGATAGTGCCACAATCTGTTCTACGCACAACAATGTGTTGAACTACTTCAACAAGTCTACGCGTGAGGTATCCAGCATCTGATGTTCGTACAGCAGTATCCACAACTCCTTTGCGGGCTCCGTAGCAGGAAATTATATATTCCGTTAAAGAAAGTCCTTCGCGTAAATTGCTTTGAATGGGTAAATCAATCATTTGTCCTTGTGGGTCCGACATTAATCCTCTCATACCTACTAATTGGTGTACCTGAGATGCATTTCCTCTAGCTCCCGAAAAGGACATTATATGGACTGGATTAGAAGGATCAGTCATCCTAAAATTAGGATGCATTTCTTGTCTCAAATATTCACTTGTAGCATACCATATCTCAATGGATTGACGCAATTTTTCTACCGCGTGTACATTCCCATAATGATGGTGCTTTTCTAAAATCAAACTTTGTTGTTCAGCATCTTGGACTAGCCATCCCTTAGAAGGTATTGTTAAAAGATCATCAATTCCTAATGAAATGGATGTAGCAGTGGCTTGCTGGAAACCCAGAGTCTTTACTTGATCCAGGATGTGCGATGTATATGCCATTCCGAAGTGATCTATTAATCTGCTAATAAGTCGTTTCATGGCAGTTGCATCTATCACTTTATTGTGAAAAACCAGATCGGCCCGTTCTGCCATAAGTACCTCCATATTCCGCTGAGTAGGATTCGACAATGGGTTTGAGTCAGTGATTTGAAGACTTCCTTTCCTCGATCTTGATTCACGTAGAAATTCAGGAATTATGATACCGGTTGAGCCGTAGAGAACCGAATTCCCACGGTATCACATAATTACTTAGCTTAGGTATCGTATGAGTAGGCCCGACAAAACCCTTGTATGGCTTCTTCTATTTCTCGATAAAAAGAAATATGACCAACAGTTGTTCGAATGTATATACAAAGGATTTCTTTTTTTACACTTCTTACTATTAGATAGTGCCCATAAATCTCATGATAGGTACCCAAAGATTCATATTGAACTTCGATGGGAACTTCTCTTGAGGCAATGACACGTTGATCGAGTCGCCACCGGAGCCACAAAGGACTATCTAAATTGATTCGTTTCTGCCGATAAGCTCCAAGTGCATCATAGGAACTACAAAAATAGGGTTCTTTCTCTTTCGTATACTTATTATCGTCAACCGTTTCATTTTGATAGTTTCTTCGATTACATGGATTATACCTATTTGAACAAATACCTCGACGATTCCCGATCGTTAATATATAGAGTCCAATAAGCATATCTTGAGTTGGTACGGAAATGGGATC